CGGTAATAGCCGAAGGCAAAAAAGGGGGAGATAGGGAAGAGGAGATTAAGGATAGTCACTCCACTCCATAGATAGTGCACACAGATTCTTCTTGAATTTTCAATTCCTTTCGGGTCGGAAACGCGGGCTGCTAGTGGGGCTGGCTGTGCCTATTCTCCCTCTTCTTCCGTTCCGCTTTACAACCGGAATAAGGAACCTTAGAATTCACCCTACCAGTCGATGAAAAAATGGGATTTGAGAGGAAGACCAGCTAGCGGATCAGAAAGATTTGTATGGAATGTCCTACTCCTGCCTGAGCTTTCCGATCAACCAATCCCCTATTTCAGGGGCATCTGTGTTAGGTAGGCCCGGGGATCACTGATTAGTCGAATGAGCCCATCCCCCACTCAAAAGCCTATCATTTGTTGGTCGATCCGGCTGGCGGCTCCTGCATCTCCTGCGTCTCTATGGGGGCCCTTTTATACAAGTTTGCTGCTAGGAGTCCCTCTCCTCTAGTCGAATCAATCAAAAATAGAAGTCCCAATAGAAGTTTACTGACCTGGCTCTTCAATCGACGATCTACTGCTCCCTCTTAGTTGCGGATGCCCATGCTTTGATTCGAAAGCCCTAGCCAGTGATGAATCCCCAGGAAGATCGGAGTCTGAAATTCCTCCCCCCTTCAGTCCAGTTTGAACCCGTCCCAGCAACGAACACCTTCTTACTGCAAGGTGAGGCTCTGCCCTTCCCCTAGAATCCACTCCGGGTCGGAGGAACAGCTAGTCCAACTTCTTGAGCAGCCGAGATATTGAACAACGAACATTTTATTGAATTCCTTGCCTCACCCTGAGATGAGAGGGAAGGTCGATTTGACTCGAATCCTGGACCTGATCTTTAATCCTACACCGGTTAATGATGCGATGGGAGAAGTTTTTCTTTTTTCATTTTTTCATCAATGCTGGCCCAGTCGAGGCTCGTCCATGCCCAATCCCAATGGACAACCCTTCGATTTGCCTCTAGCTCTATAATCCACCCGTCTTCCCCAGTCCCTGAAAGCCCTCCGGGGGCCTAGCCCTCTTTCTCAACTCAACTCGAGTCTTAAGTTCAGCGGCTTTCATCGTTGACGAAGACCTGCGCTAATAAGACAAAGAAAGGGGGAGTCTATGCCTTGAATGAATCAGTAACAACGGATTAGTGGAATGAGGGATCAAGAGACGGATAGGGGGGGAATGGCCTATCAATCATTGGTGGACCTTCCCTTGAACCAGTCACGGAGCTCTCAACCGAGTTGTTTAGGTTCTGGAATTCCATCTCTACTCTAGTTGGGGGTTTCGGTTCGAAGGTTATAAAATGTGGTGCGGGTTCATCTATCTCGACCAGTTCAGGTTCAAGGGAGGGTGATCGAGGGGACCCAGACTTTAGATCTCTTCTCTATGGCGGGGGGTTTCTTTCGTATCAAGAGTGTGTTGGGGAGGCCAGGGAAGACGGATTGGATCGAGAGGCGATGCCTATGCCTCTTCTTTATCGATAGAATTCCCATCATTTGAAGTCTCCGGCGAAGGAGACAAGGGTGAGGCACCGAACATGTTCTATCCTCAACCTCCATCCGTCATTAGTAATCTCACTTCGCTTTTCCTATTCACTAGTACACTGCGCGCTACAACTAGCAGCCCCTTTACTAGTAATTGACTAGTAAGGGAAAACGCTAGCGCGCTAGCTAGCTACTTATAGCCCCTACTTTATTATATGTTGGGATATTTAAAGAAGCGCAGGTTTGGAACCCTATACAAGGGGCTGCTTGCTGCTCGCCCCTATCTCTAAAGGGGCTTATGCACTCCACTCGCTGTCTACTAAACGACGAAGCCAGGAGCGGAAGGAGGGACTTGAACCCTCAACCTCAGCCTTGGCAAGGCTATGCTCTACCATTAAGCTATTTCCGCCAGCTACGGTAGTGGCGAAGCACTACTGAGCAATTCACGTATCACTTGATACGGACGACTTCTGTTTTTCCGCCGGACCACAGTCTTGACCTCCGATCGAGCTACGAACACGAGTAGGTAGGGTAGGGGGGGAGGGGCGGCTGGGCTGCCTTTTCAATCAATCTCCGGCCGCTCAGTGCCGCTATTGATGCTAGTTGTAAGAAGTCTTGGTCTCGAGTCAAGCTGGGGCGTCATTTCACTCTCGTAACGGGAATGAGTGCACCGCAAGACCAGACAAGTTGCTCCCTCGCCTCGCAGCGGCGGCATCTGTCTTTTAAGTGAAGTCATTTCCTAAGACGGCTCCTCTTATTCTACGATAATCCAAACTGCAGCTCCACGAGTCTGCTCGGAACCGGTCGATTCCTGAGCCATTCGTTCTCCCCTCTCGGTTGGCCTTTGCCAGCCACTAGAGCAAGTAAGAGAACCTACAGTGAATGAACTTAAAGAACCGCAGATTTTGACCGGATTGTACACCTTTGTGTCTGGCTATGTATATGGATGTGCATAAAGAAGGCACGGGACATCTCTCTCCTTTTTTTGGGGGGAAGAGAGAGGGAAGAAGCTGCAGCGGCACCTCACGAACTTCTTACTGGGGCAGTACTATAGGCATTTTCGAGTGTTTGGATGCACGTGTTTTGTTCATATTCCTGCGCAGTTAAGAGAGAAATTGTCCCCAAGGCAACCACTTGTGTCTTTCTTGGCTATGCTCAGTCCGGGTATAGATGCTATGACGTGAAATCCAAGAGACTCGATGTATCCTTGAATGTTCTCTTTAATGGGGTCGCCTCATATTTTCCTTAACCTAATTAATCAGCCCCGGGGGAGAATGATGATGGAGATGTATTGCGGCCTTCTCCTGTTCATCAACTCGAACGTCATTCTTCCGCAGTTGATGTTACGGATCAGCCTCACTCTTCAGGCCAGCAGCTTTGCTCAGCATCTTCTGCCGATTGTCAGCCTGTTCAGCTGACCTCAGAGGATTCCAGTCACCCGGCACAGCATGTTTCTTCTCGGCGGCGATTACAGTCTGTTTCCCAGGGTCAGACTACTCCAGAAGATCAGCAGTCTAGCCCAGTTGCTTCCCTTCCAGTCGCTTCCTCAGATTCTGGATCTCTCTCTCAGGTGTCGATCCTCTCAACTTTCTTATCCTGTTGAAGGATTTTTATCTTATCTTATGAAGAGTTTTCCCAAAAAGATCGAGCTTACCTCATGTCAGTTCAATCTTCTCATGAACCTGAAAAGCCATCCGGTCCAGGAGAACTATCAGCTGACATAGAGAAACCACATCCCGAACTTCCTCCATAGCAGGTAATCTGGTAAGTCAGAAATTATCCTCTTCAGTGACAAGTTTCGGAATGACTTGAAAAATGGCTTCATCAATATAGTGTTCCTCCGAAGAAAGAAGATTTTGGAAATAGGTTTCAGCTAAAGCACCAATAGTCAATTGATCTTCCACCCAAGTATTCTTTGAATCCTTGATTCTCCTAATGAGGCTTCTTTTCAATTTGTTGCTCGCAACCGCATGGAAAAATCTGGTGTTCTTGTCACCTTCTTTAAGCCATTGAATACCAGATTTCTGACGGCAAAAGGTCTCTTCCATGAGAAAGAGTATGGTTCAGATCCTCTTTGGCTTCATTAAAAGCTTTTTCATTCCCATCAGTCCAACAATGTTCCAAAGCTATTTTAGCTTGTAGCAGTTTGTCTTCGACTTTCTTCACATTATCAAAGATGTTGCCAAAGATATCCTTATTCCAGATTTTCAGATGCTGTTTTACGCTCTTAAGTCTCTGAATATGTCACTCAAAAGGGGAACCCCAAGCAGGCAAATTCCACGAATACTCTGAAATTTGTAAGAAGTCGGGGTGTTTAATCAACATGTTCTGACATTTGAATGAAGATGGATGAAAAGACACACCTTCGTCAATCTGGATAAGCATAGGAGAATGATCTGATGTTGAGCGTGGTAAGTCTTTAACCATAGTATAGGATAAAACATCAGCCCAAGCCGGATTAGTGAAAACTCTCTCAAACCTCGCCCAAACAAAGCCCCCACTCTTGGTTATTCGACCAGGTATGCTGCCCTCATAACCGCAGTCAATGATGCCACAATCATTAATCATTGCATTGAATTCTTCTAAAGATACAAGATTTGGAGGTCTGCCACCAAGTTTTTCAGACACATATGAAGTTGCGAACAAATTACCCGCAACCATCCATGGACCTTGTATTCTTAGGACAGTAATTGAAGTTTTTCCCAAAGAAGCCGTTGAATGGAGCACTTTGCATAAATAACGGTAAGCCTTACCAGATCAGAATTAAGGAAGCTGATGTCGACTGTGATACACTGTTCAAACGCGTCGACAAGCACTACATTCACTTCATGATTCCAACAGAGCCATATTTTCTCATCTGCCTCTTGATTTGCCAATGAAAAGTGGAAACCAATTCTGTTGGAGAATTCCTGAATCTTATTAGCATGGTGAAGAGGTTCAAGAATAGCAATCAACATTATACATCTTTACAAGCTTGGCAACCCTCCTTTTTGATTTGATGTTGCCTATGCCTCTGATATTCCACAAGAGGTTCTTAATCATGGCTAACAATGGAAGAAGTTTGAGAAGAACGAGCCAACGCTCTAGTAACCCTTCTGGAGCTCTTCAAGTTCGATTCTTGTACTTTGACAGATGTATCTGGCTGCTCCTTGTAGGATTCAGAAGCTTTAGATTTCTGGGCACAGCTAGATGTAAAGGGGTTCTTGAATATCGAAGCTGTAGATAACACTTGAGAGAATTCCTTAGACGTGGTACAAAATTCCTGCAAAGAAGTGTTTGCTTCTCTCATAGGTTCAGAGTCCGATAAGTATCTCTTAGTCTGAGTAGCTTGTTCCTTTGGAACGGTAGCATCATCTTTGGATTTCAGTCAAAGAAGGGATATATTAGACTCCATGTTGTTTATGAGTTCATGATCAGGCTGAGAGATAATAGGCATAATAGCCTGAATACTAGAATTATCAACATTGGAATTGTTAGCAGCCAGAGATGAGTCAATGGCATATTACCTGATGAAAAGAATCAACCCTCAACTGAGAATCATGAGAAGCAGTACTGGTTGAAGGATCGGCAGAAATCTGTATGTGCTGATAAGTTTTTTTTTCACAGAAAAAAGATTCTGCGACTTAAGATTCAAGCTGATTGTCCGCAGTATTGTTTGGAAGATTAGATATGTATTATCAAAAGATGATTTGATGGTGTTGCCCGTTGGCCTGTAGACTTGACGTGGGGGAGCTTTTCCTCCTTGACCTTGTGCAGATTTTTCCCTAGAGGCATTAGAGTTAGGAGCTGACGGCTGCTGGTTGAACTTCTCTTTGTTGGCTGCATCAGTTGCACTGGAGTTTTTCGAACGAAGTTTGCAGTTTGACTTTGCATGACCTTGTTTGGAACAAGACGTACAATACCTTAAGTCCTTCTCATAGACGATTTTCTACCATCTTCCTTCGTTTTGTCCCATGCCTAACCAGACCCTATGTAGGGTTTTTCTTGAGAAGATCCGCCTCAACGCATACCCTTGCGACACCCGGTCGAGAAAGCCTGGGGGTCGGACCATCGATTAACAGCACTTTGCCTACTACGTTAGCAATAGATCTAAGGTAGTAGTCTTGAAAAAAACAGATCGGAAGATTCGGAAACTGAATCCACATAGGAACGATTGAAGATTCAGCCCCCGATTTGAAGTCCGCAGACCATTTAACGAATCTGAAGAGATCATCTTTGATGTACATTGCATCTTTCAACCAAAGCTTAATGTAATCCTCTGGAAATGTTGGAATAGATCTAAGAGTCAACAATTTTGCAATGCAAACAACCCATTTTTTGGAGCTGACGCTCTTCTTTTTGTTACCATTCTTCTAAAAAATAGAAACTCGAACTCGAAGGAAAGATCAGAGAGCTTCCCATTCCGGAAATCAAGGAAGATTAAATGCCAGAAAGCCTCCAGGGGGAAGAGGCATTTGATACTTCTGTCCCCCCCTTTCGGTCATCAAGGAAGAACTCGAACAAGAGCTCAAAGGCATTCTTTTTTTTGTTGGTTCATAGTCCACACAGGGTTCTGGTCTTGTTACTTTATGTTTCAGAGTCAATTGATCCCTCGATTAAGTCCTAACTAGAAATATCTTAAGAGAAGACGAGAAATCGTTTGAATTCGAGGCGAAACCCTTCTCCGCCGTTACGGAGTTCTTCTGCTCTAATCTCCGAAATCGAAGGTCAGCTGCCCCTTTTCATAATAATGGAGTTAGTATTGATTCATGCAAAGATGCTCCTCTGAAGCTGGAGTAAGGGATTGTCCACCTCACCGCCCCGAAGAGCAGTGGCTCTGTTGTTTTGCACGCCTACAGAGAGAGACTCCAAAAGTACCGACGCTCAATCGAAAGAAAGAGCAATCAACTATATGCTTCACTCATGCCCCAGGAATCCCTAGACACAGGGGTACGAGCTAATCTTTTACTGGAGGGAAAGCTGGGGAAAAGCATAGAGCGTGCGGGCTCAGCTCTCGCCCTCCTCCCATCCGCGAAGCTGAGGCGGGAGAAAAAGCGTAACTCCCCGGTGTCATAGGTTACCTTTCTATCTTCCTCCCCCGTGACGCTCCCAAAGCGATCGCTATCCTTTTCTTGCTTTCTTGTTGTCTTGAATTGTTATAGAACGGCTTTATATCAGGTATAGCTGGTAGGATGAAGCGTTAGTGGATATAGCAAGTGTGCCGGGGATGCGGCTCGGGCGTAGTAGGTCTGGACGCCTAGCATGAAACAGCCTTCTCTGGTAGCGGCACTATACCTTAGTCTCTCTCTAGCTTCCAGTCTATATAAAACGTAGTTAGCAGAGGTCAGTCTGTCTGGCGTTCCCTCGCGTAAAGGGCTACTTTTGCATCGGCTCTCTCTCCTTAGGTAATTACCGAGGCGAAAGCAGCTCTCTCGGAAGTCAGTTTCCCCGCCATCTTAGTGGGACTAGTCTAATAAACTTTCACTTGAACTGCCAAGACTCGGTTTTTTTGTTGTGGTAACGCCCTTCTAGAATTACGTTTAACGTCCCTTTATGACTTTCCCGATCGGCGCCTCGGGTCGGTAGCCGGGCTCCGGGACATTACTACCACGGCTACTATCGACCCGAGCCCAAAGAAGGAAAAGAACGGACTAAAGCGAGGAGTTCATTGGCCATACATAGTCAAGGAGGATGGGGGTTAACCTCTTTCATGACCCATGGCCCCAGTGTGTCACTTGGTTAGCATTTCTAGAACAAATTGAGTAGGGTTGGTTTTTCGATAAGGAAAGAGACAGGGGAGTTGGCTGTAATTGAGACAATTCGGATGGACGATATGGATTTTTTCGAGATGGTTAACCACTTTTTTAACCGTGAGAGGGAGGTCATTCAGAACCCGCTGGCTCCAGAACGGGGGGCGCCTCCAGAGGCGCTGCCGCAGGCACCAGCACCAACGAAAGTTGCCCACCCCGCTCCCGATCAAAACGAGCGTGCGGCACTTCGAAGGCACATTCAAA